AAATTCAAATTCAAATTCAAATTCAAATTCAAATTCAAATTCAAAATAAAGGTCTTACTCTTGGAATGATGGTATCAATTTTGTTTGTGGTCGGTAACATTGGTGAATTAGTAGGTGAAGGTACGGAAAGAGAGGGATTCGAACCCTCGGTAAACAAAAGCCTACATAGCAGTTCCAATGCTACGCCTTGAACCACTCGGCCATCTCTCCTCCATAATCTTATGATTATGACCCAGAAACAAAGTCAATAGCGAATCATTCATATTATTGCAGTACAGGTATGAGACCGATCAATTATAAATAGAAAACTTTTCGTCAAAGAAAGATCTTCCCTCGAGGCTCGGGGGATAAAAAAACAAACACATTTTTCTTGTTAAAAACATGAAAAACCAAACCAAATATATATTCATATTTGTCAAGATGACGATCCCGTCTTATTCCTATTTACATCGGAATTACAGAATTCCCTTTCAGTTTCATATTTCTCAACAACAACTCCTCTTGTGAGCTATCCCATGGATCTATTACAAATTCATGAATCGTCTCTCCTATGGGTTGGATTTTTATATTTTCTATTTTCTGGTGTATACACGCTCTGCACACAAAAAGGCTGGTTATTCTTTTTTCTGGTTTGATCATAATCCAATAAAAGTTTCTCGAGTTCTCAGAATCTGTGGGAAAAATTCCTTGATTATTCAACTTCGATGAATCGGATTCCAATATTTCCTACCTATCCCTGCCCAAAAGAAAAAGAAAGGGGCCTATTTTATTTTAGTGGAAGGCCCACATCTTTTTTTTAGAATTAGTCTATTTTTATGTCATTTCGTACTGTACAATTCCTTTGTTTGTGGGATCATTTTACCACGAGAGGTAATGAGAATAATTCGAAAATGGATTGCCAACTATGCCTAGATCACGTATAAATGGAAATTTTATTGATAAGACCTCTTCAATTGTAGCCAATATCTTATTACGAATAATTCCGACAACTTCAGGAGAAAAGGAGGCATTTACCTATTACAGAGATGGTGCGATTTGATTCTTTTTTTTTTGTTTTTACGGACCACCCCCGTTCTTACGAGAAAGAGCCTCGGGATGGAAAGAAAAAAGATTATTGAAATAAACCTACGCTTGGTGAAGGTGAAGTTTAGAGATAGAACAATTCCTTCTATCGTGTATCCTCGATTGATGCAGCCTCAGATGCTTCAATTGTCGATTCTAGTATTGAGCGAAAGGTTACACCTATAGGTTCTGTATTGCAGGTTAATCCTACTCCACCAGTACCAATAGGCAGCATAGGGGAAGAAGCACTACACCTAGGAATTAACAACACGAAAACTTTGTTATAAATTAACCCTTTTTCCTTATGGGGATCGGGACTAAAAAGAATGGTTGGGACAACAAACATCCATCTCGTTCGTACTTTGGATACCCGTAGGACCATCAAAGATCGTTGAAGTGACTAATTCCTGGAAATATGGGGCGTTGAGGACAAAGAAATCGTTAGAGTTACCATTTCTATCTAGGAAGAATACGCTTAGTGTTAAGAAAAGACCTCTTACAGGAAGGCTGGCTAGAGATTTCTTGTAAAAACACCAGCCCCTGTCAGTTCATAATAATAATATTTCCATTTTTTTTGATTCCATGGATTATATTCCCCCTATTACTATGCACCGAAGGGAGGAGCCCTATGAGATGAAAATCTCACGTATGGTTCTGTAACGGGGATTCTTTGAATAGAATGAACGACCGTAACGGATGTCAGCTCAATCTGAAGGAAATTATGCGGAAGCTTTACAGAATTATTATGAAGCTACGCGACCAGAAATTGATCCCTATGATCGAAGTTATATACTCTATAATATAGGTCTTATTCACACAAGCAACGGAGAACATACGAAGGCTTTGGAATATTATTTCCGGGCACTAGAACGAAATCCATTCTTACCACAAGCTTTTAATAATATGGCCGTGATCTGTCATTACGTGCGGCTATCTCGACTATAGAAAGAAGGAAAGAAAGATAAACCCTGCTAGTAAATACTAGAAGGAAACAAAACTAAAATAGGCTTTCTACATATGCATCGTCCAAAGGGACGATTTTTATCAGCTGTAGCAAAGAAAAAAACTTCATAGGAGCCGAGATAGGAAGAAATAGGTACGGCCTATATACTGGATTCTATGGATAAAGGATCTAATTGATAGAGTAAGCACCGTAAAGATCAATTAGTGAGGTTTTGTGCCGATACAATAAGGCCTGCTTGTGCTTACTTATGTCATAATAGGAGATAAAAGTTAGGAATCAATTTATGTAATAGAGTTGATCCACTAAGGTATTGAGCAGCGGTGTAGCATCAGATCCCAAAGATAGTAAGTTCTTTCTTTCTTATCGAGGAAAGTCTTTTTCAAAGATTCTATAATCAATTTCTATACGAAACCGAGATAGTTACCTTTCAGAAAACTCTAACAATATAGGGAGGAGATACCTCTGCTTCATTTT